ATCTCGTCGTTAATCTTATCTTAAACAAAATATGGATAGATATTTTTTTTTTCATTAGTAGGAGACAAACCTTATGCTAAAGATGGTAAAGTCAAGCAAGGAAAGGCTTTTCGACCCACAAGTAATAATAAAAAAAAAAACAGAAGTATACGCGTTAGGTCGTCATATATCTCTATCTGCTGACAAAGCACGAAGAGTTATTGATCAAATTCGCGGACGTTCTTATGAGGAAACACTTATGATACTAGAACTCATGCCCTATAGAGCATGTTATCCCATTTTTAAATTAGTTTATTCTGCAGCAGCAAATGCAAGTTACAGCATAGGTTCCAACGAAGCCAATTTAATAATTAGTAAAGCTGAGGTTAACGAGGGGACTAGAGCAAAGAAATTAAAACCTCGAGCTCGAGGACGTAGTTATCCAATAAAAAGAACTACCTGTCATATAACTGTTTTCGTGAAAGATATATCTTTAGATGAATATGAACAGGTATCTAAGTATCCTGCGATAAAAAAATCTAGAAACAAGTATGTAACTCCGGTATACGATCCGTTGTACGATGATGTGGATATTACTGGAGGGGTATGGGACAAAAAATAAATCCACTTGGTTTCAGACTTGGGACAACCCAAAGTCATCATTCCCTTTGGTTTGCACAACCAAGAAATTATTCTGAGGGTCTACAAGAAGATCAAAAATTCAGAAATTTTGTCAAAAAATATGTACAAAAGAATATACCACTATCTTCCGCGACCGAGGGAATTGCACGTATAGAGATCAAAAAAGGAATAGAGGAGATCGAGGTCATACTCTTTATGGGATTCCCAAAGTTATTAACCGAAAATAGACCGCAAGGAGTTGAAGAATTCAAAAGAAATTTCCAAAAAGAATTTCATTATATAACCCGAAAACTTAAGCTTTCTATCAAAGGAATTGCAAAACCTTATGGAAACCCTAATATTATTGCAGAATTTATAGCCGAACAATTAAAGAATAGAGTTTCATTTCGAAAAGCAATCAAAAAAGCTATTGAATTATCTGAAGAAGCAGATACAAAAGGAATTCAAGTACAAATTGCAGGGCGTATCGATGGAAAAGAAATTGCACGTGTCGAATGGATCAGAGAGGGTAGGGTTCCCCTACAAACCATTCGCGCTAAAATCGATTATTGTTCCTATACAGCTCGGACTATCTACGGGGTATTAGGTATCAAAATTTGGATTTTTAGAGACAAGGAAGAAGAATTTGTATCCATTGATTGATGAAAATATAGGAAAATTCATGAATTCTTTTTCTATCCAATCAAAGCAAGCAATTCTAATTTTTCATTCTTTAATTCTATACGGTTTAATAAAAATTGGATTGACCTTTCGGTATAATTGCTATGCTTAGTGTGCGACTCGTTGGTTTTTCAGGTTAGGATAAAAAAATACGAGCTCGGTAGTATGAAAACCAACTCATCACTTCGTATTATCTGGATCTAACGAACCAGTCAAGATATGATAAATCGGTCATATCTTTGTAGCAACTGAGATTTTGATGTTCAAAAATTCTAAGTTTAAAGCAAAAAAAAAAAGAAAAAGGTGCGGATAAATGGAAGGATGAAAGAAAGAGAGAAAAAGAATAGCAATGCTATAAAATCCAACATGTAAGGTCTATGCGCCATATCCTAAAAAACAGTGTAATAAAGCATCAATACTAATGGATTCATCCATAATGAAATAGTCAATGAATCCTCAGTATAGAAGAAAAAAGAGCTTGGAGTCAATAAAGACTAAGAAGGTTGACTCGAGAATAAATTGCATTATTAGCTCCATTGTAGGATTAGGACCTAACCATTAAGTACGAAGCGGTGGGAACGAAGGAACTTGTGAATGCAAAATCTTTTATTGAACAAATGAATCTTAATAATTCACTAGTCTGGATGGCGAAATTAACCAGAAAAAATGCATCAACTTTCAGAAATCCCGACCGGAGGTTAAGACTGAAATCGAGATTGCAAGAGTAAACATTCGCCCGCGAATTTTTTTGTTAGATTTAGATAAAGCACAAAGGAAAATAAAGATTGATTGGGACACTATAAAAAAAAATTTATTTCTAATTTTAGAATAATTATAGTTATTCAAATTAATTGAAATTCCATTTTGAATACTTTTTTCGCGAGGAGCTGGATGAAAAGAAATTCTCATGTCCAGTTCTGGAGTAGAGATGGAATTCCGAAACAACCATCAACTATAACCCCAAAAGAACTAGATTCCGTAAACAACATAGAGGAAGAATGAAAGGAATATCTTTTCGAGGTAATCAGATTTCTTTCGGCAAATATGCTCTTCAGGCACTTGAACCTGCTTGGATCACATCTAGACAAATTGAAGCAGGTCGACGGGCAATGACACGAAATGCACGCCGTGGTGGAAAAATATGGGTCCGTATATTTCCAGACAAACCGGTTACAGTAAGACCTGCCGAAACACGTATGGGTTCGGGGAAAGGGTCCCCTGAATATTGGGTAGCTGTTGTTAAACCAGGGCGAATACTATATGAAATGAGTGGGGTAACCGAAAATATAGCTAGAAGGGCTATTTTAATAGCAGCATCAAAAATGCCTATACGAACGCAATTTATTATTTCGGGATAAAAACACAGAACGGAGAGAAATGAGTCTTGGGGATAAAACAAAACCGCGGGTTTCTTTTTTTAGACAAAAAATATTTCTTTTATTTTCTTCATCCTTTGCATCGTAAGAACAGACTCAAAAATTTAATATGATTCAACCCCAGACCCATTTAAATGTAGCGGATAACAGCGGGGCTAGAGAATTGATGTGTATTCGAATCATAGGAGCTAGCAACCGTCGATATGCTCACATTGGTGACGTTATTGTTGCTGTGATCAAAGAAGCTGTACCTAACATGCCACTACAAAAATCAGAAGTAGTCCGAGCTGTAATTGTTCGTACTTGTAAAGAACTTAAACGCGACAGCGGTATGATAATACGATATGATGACAATGCTGCAGTTGTAATTGATCAAGAAGGAAATCCAAAAGGAACGCGAATTTTTGGTGCAATCCCCCGAGAATTGAGACAATTCAATTTTACTAAAATAGTTTCATTAGCTCCCGAGGTATTGTAAAATACAATGAGATGTTGATTTTTTTTATCCCCTTTTGGGGTATTTGAAAGAAATAGAAAAAGAACTTGATTCATTCGTTGAATGTGTCTCACGTATATACCTTTTTTCAATTCATATATCATCATAAATCATAAAAAAAAAAAAAAACAAAGAAAAACATGTTGATTATATTCAAATTCGAGGAAACAAAAATTTAAGTTCATCATGAGCAGAGACACTATTGCTGAGATACTAACCTCTATACGAAACGCGGATATGGATAGAAAAAGAGTTGTTCGTATAGCATCTACGAATATTACCGAAAATATTGTTCAAATACTTCTTCGAGAAGGTTTTATCGAAAATCTCCGAAAGCATCGAGAAAAAAAAAAATCTTTTTTGGTTTTAACCCTGCGACATAGAAGGAATAGGAAAAGACCATATAGAAATTTTTTAAATTTAAAACGGATCAGTAGACCCGGTCTACGAATCTATTCTAACTCTCAACGAATCCCTAGAATTTTAGGTGGGATGGGGATTGTAATTCTTTCTACTTCTCGGGGTATAATAACAGACCGAGAGGCTCGACTAGAAGGAATCGGCGGAGAAATCTTGTGTTATATATGGTAATCCTTTTACATGGGATCCAAAACCTCTTTATCTTTGTAAAAAAAATAAAGAAAAGAGGTGAATTGTCTAATACCCTTTCTCCTCTATTAGTTAATACAAAAAGGAGGTTTTACCTGAAATGAAAGAACAAAAATGGATTCATGAAGGTTTAATTACGGAATCGCTTCCCAACGGCATGTTCCGGGTTCGTTTAGATAATGAGGATCTGATCCTAGGGTATATTTCAGGAAAGATCCGACGTAGTTTTATACGGATACTGCCGGGAGATAAAGTCAAAATTGAAGTAAGTCGTTATGATTCAACCAGAGGGCGTATAATTTATCGACTCGAAAACACGGATTCAAAAGATTAGGCGGGTTTTATGCAATATGATTCGAAATGAAAAAATGCAAGAAACTTATTTTCTACCAACAAGTAGATTGAGAATGAAGATTGAGGAATGACAAATATGAAAATAAGAGCATCCGTTCGTAAAATTTGTGAAAAATGTCGCCTAATTCGCAGGCGGGGACGCATTATAGTAATTTGTCCCAACCCGAGACATAAACAAAGACAAGGCTAATCAGACTTGCTAAAGGACTCAGTGTCCAAATAAGGAATCTGTTTTGATTTGAAATGGATATATCCATATGATTCATATTTATGAGATGATAAAATATGGCAAAAGCTATGCCGAGAGTCGGTTCACGTAGGAATAGGCGTATTGGTTCGCGTAAGAGTGTACGTAAAATACCAAAAGGGATTATTCATGTTCAAGCAAGTTTCAATAATACTATTGTCACGGTTACAGATGTAAAGGGTCGCGTGGTTTCCTGGTCCTCGGCAGGTACTTGCGGCTTTAAGGGTCCGAGAAGAGGGACACCCTTTGCAGCTGAAACTGCAGCAAAAAATGCTATTCGTACAGTAAGAGATCAAGGTATGCAACGAGCCGCAGTCATGATAAAGGGCCCCGGGTTAGGAAGAGACGGAGCATTACGCGGTATTCGTCGAAGCGGTATACGATTGACTTTTCTACGAGATGTAACCCCTATGCCACATAATGGCTGTAGACCTCCCCAAAAAAGACGTGTATAGAAATGAACAGTGAAGAAATTTCAAGAAAAACAAGAGAAATAAATAATTCAATCAAATAAAAAAAATATTACTATGGTTCGAGAGAAAGTAAGAGTATCTACTCGGACACTACAGTGGAACTGTGTTGAATCAAGAACAGACAGTAAGCGTCTTCATTATGGGCGCTTTGTTCTGTCTCCACT